TTTTTTTCATTTTATTTGAGTGTCTTCTTTTCCTAAGGGAATAAATTGTTATTTCTAGGAACAAGAAGATTGAATCGGAAATATCGGCAAATTCTTTCTAAGTCCAAAGAAATGAAATTAAAAAAAGAAGTGGGTCAACTGTTCTAATTCAAATTGCATCTCTATCGAATTTGAATATCATAATAGCGGATATAGTCATAATTAAATGGGTCAGGTCCACTTACTTTTTCTTTTGTTGATTTCGAATCTTTCCAATGGATTTGAGTGGTATAGTGGAAAATAGGGATCTTTGGTGATTCAAGAGGGCGGCTTGTGATTTACCGAATAAATGTTCCATATAACTATTATACTCTAACCCAGTATAATGATAACGTATTATCCGGTTAGTTCCTTTTGTATTCCAAATAAAAAAATTTCTCTATTTTCTAAATGAACTTTTATGAAAAAAATAAAAGCCCCTTATCGGATTTGAACCGATGACTTACGCCTTACCATGGCATTACTCTACCACTGAGTTAAAAGGGCTTATTTGGTTTAATTCCCGAACGAGTCACTATGTAGATAAAATCTCTCTATATATATATTATTATTTATTATTTATATACATAAATATATGCAGTAGACTCGTAGTGGCTAGTGGATTATTTTTGACTAATCAAATGGATTTGCCTGGGAAGTCTAGGGTCAAATCAATTGTTTCAAGACCGGCTATAATTTCTTTTATTGAGATGATCCCTATCAAAACAAAATTAACTTGATTGATACATAACATACATGATTGATACATAACATACATGTACACTTACCAATTCGACATAAAATCAATTTCAAGATAGTTCAGCGAATCATGTGATGAAGCGAGTCTACTTGTCGTCTTGCATTAAAGTCTTAGAGAAAATTTTCGATAACTTCTTGATATTGCTTACTAGATTTTTTTATTTTATTATAGAGAATATCAATTCTAATGAACAATTCATAAATAGGAATGACGAATCAAAAAATTCTATACAATTCTGAAAAACGGAAAGATTCCTCGGATCTAATCATATCATTCCATTATATTGACAATTTCAAAAAACTGATCATACTATCATCATAGTATGAGGGCGGTTGGGCGAGTCGGCCCCCATCGTCTAGTGGTTTAGGACATCTCTCTTTCAAGGAGGCAGCGGGGATTCGAATTCCCCTGGGGGTAGGGCACTACGAAAGGAAGTTGATCATGGATTACCAATAAGACTAAAATGGATTCTTCCTGGGTCGATGCCCGAGTGGTTAATGGGGACGTACTGTAAATTCGTTGGCAATATGTCTACGCTGGTTCAAATCCAGCTCGGCCCAATAATTCGCCAATCCACCATGAGATGGTATAAACCCCCTGTCCTTCAGAAATACCCCATACGACGATAAAAAAGAATTTAATTTTCTGCTTGCTAGATCCCTTATTTCCCTGGGATTGTAGTTCAATTGGTCAGAGCACCGCCCTGTCAAGGCGGAAGCTGCGGGTTCGAGCCCCGCCAGTCCCGACGGGTCCAATATACAATAAATACATCAATTTATTTTTCCCTTTCTATGAACTAGGAAAGGGTGTCGGGGGGCATACTTTCATTCCCAAAGTAAAAAGGAGTCTTTCTTTTTTCTTTACTATTTTTTTTTCATTTCACTTTTATTGTTTGTTTAGTTTTGTAACTATGTAATTAATCAAATAACTATGTAATTAATCAAAGTGGAAAGGCAATTGGATGATCCTTCATCAGATGATTGTCCAAGGAAGACACAAGGTAAGTTATAGAAAAAAACAAAGAAACGGATGAGAAATATAAATAAAGGCATTTTGGATTCATTGGGTCAGGAATCCAAATTTGGATTCGGTATGTATAAAAGAACTGCCTATGTTATACTATTCAAGTCTCGACGACGAGTTGATTTGCTATATCAGATATTGTTATTCATGATATTGATCCGATTCAAGATCATCGAGAGGTAATTCATTCATTGAATTTACAGACGAAAGATTTATCATCTCTAGGGGATTAAATCCCGAGTTATTGCGAAGTAAAAAAACCGATGAGATTATGGAAGTAAATATTCTTGCATTTATTGCTACTGCACTATTCATTCTAGTTCCTACCGCCTTTCTACTTATCATTTACGTAAAAACAGTCAGTCAAAATGATTAATTCAATTGAATTTTCAAATCCATTTGAATAAAACTTTTCTTCTGAGTTCTTTTCAAAAATTGACGAAGTCAAATGAAAAGGATTCCAATTTCATGTCTTAACTTAACTGAAATAATCGGACTATAATCAGCAGTATTCTAAGAGATAGATAGTATGGTAGAAATAGATGAATCTTTCTTTCTACCATACTATTTATCTCGTAGGCTATACACTTAGTCTATAAAGTTGTAATCTAGAATTATACAATATATTAATTCTATAATATTGTATGGAATTTACATAACACTCAACTTGCTACATCTATTTGTTCCGATCAATCTAAAATAATTCTTATCTTAGAATTCTATTTCTTTTTCCTAATAAGGAAACGCTAAATACCCAATATGTGATTCGCCCGAGGCAAAATCTTATTATTGCATAGTCTCTCGTTAGACAACCACCATCTCTATATCATTTATCATAGAAAATGCGTATACACTTAACAAAACGACTTCTTCTTTGAAGAGTAAAGAGGGAAAGAAATAAAAAAAAAAGGGGGGGTTCCGGTCTTCCTCTTTATCTATAAAGATAGTAAGAGCCCATTCCCCTTGATTGAAATATAAAATTTCGGAAGAATTTTAGATTGGAATAAATTTACAATCATCTGAATCCCTTTCTTTTCGAAATACAAACACGGGAATGGCTTAAATATCTCTTTGAGAGAAAGAGATATCATTCATATCATAGATTACTCCATTGGAGTCCAATGGGATTCGATTTAAATTTAAAATAGTTAAAAATGCGTTGCAGAACGATCTATAAAACAATTGATACGCTTTGATTCTTGAACTCAATTAGCAGTACTTCTAGAGCCCACTTCTTCCCCACACTACGAGTGAAAGGGAAAATGTAAAGACTACCATTAAAGCAGCCCAAGCGAGACTTACTATATCCATGTGAATTATGTCCCCTATCTCTATAAATACGAAGGAATTATTCCATTATTCCTCACTAATAATAGTGGAATCAATGGCGCAGAGTCAAAAAGGGATTCTGACTGAACACTATTGAGAAACCAATCGAATAAATCGATTATGATTTAGAATCGGGAAAGATTAAACTCAAGCAAAATACATAATAATATTCCAAGGGAATGTGAAGATGTAGGAATAAGAATAAAATAAGAAGGCCTATTCTTTTTTGTTTTGTTGACCTTCTAAGTAAAAACAGAAGGCGAGAAATCGATAAAAAGGAGAAATCACTATCTATTACAGACCTCTATTTATCCATTTGATCTAATCCGTACCCCCCTTCCCGGTTATCGCTGTGAAACAGGGGGCTTGACTGGGGGTTACCAAAAAGAAATTCTTTCTTTTTGCCCAGTTTTCTATAAAAGTCAATTATTCATCCAATCTAATATTGATTGGATACCCCACCCACCCCAGCACTCGGAGATTCTCTTGAGTCCGTCGTATATAATATAAAGCAACTTCTGCCCCTTTCAAAAACTATTAATTGACTTTCCTATGAGGCTCTACAATCTGACTCAAAATCCAGTTATTAGATAGCCCCTCTGCCAGTAGATTAGAATATTTTCTTGAATCCTAGATGCGAACGAAGATTCACAATCTTTATCTTTTATTTTAGAAAACCTTCAGACCGCATGTTTAGAATCAAACACAGAAAGTATCAACAGTCTGTTTCCTATGCTTCTACCAGGGAGGAATTCTGCGAGTTAGATCAGTAGAACAGAAGAGAAGAATAGATTTCAAGTTTTTTGTTGATTAGGCGACACCCGGATTTGAACTGGGGAAAAAGGATTTGCAGTCCCCCGCCTTACCGCTCGGCCATGCCGCCAAAATGATACAAAATAGATTAAAATTTGCCCGGATTACTTAATTTTTATTATACTTGCATTTTGACTCCTGTTTTCCTTAATCCTTTTCATAAAAGAAACACTCATTTTTGATTGGATTTGATCCACCCCTTCGATTGATTCTATAGTATCGGAAAATAGACAATGCTAAAAACATTCTCTCGCTTTTCTATTGAGAAATCAAAAATGTGTATTTTCAGCCGACAAATTGGAACCATTAACTATTGACTGCTTACTTCGAATTCATGAACGATTCTTGGATTTTAATCTCAAATTGTGTTTTCCTAATGACATAAGAAAATACAAATTGAGACAGAACTAATCAGTATTTATTTTTTTTTCAATCAAAAGGTCCTTCTCAATTTCAATTTTATTATAACAAAACATATGAGTATATGTAAACCCCAGAACATAAATTGTTACACAGCTATCTATTATTTATATATGTTCTCAATAGTGAATTAGCATAAAATTATGCTACTTCACTTCTATTTTGCATTGAATAGAAATTCTCTTTTGATAGAGCACGACCCAGGCTGTCCCGACAAGAACCGACAATAAAAGAGAAGTCGGATATTATAACTATCTGCATACATGTTTAATAAATGCAACCCGTCTTATACACTTCAAATCATATTCTACTCAAAAATCAGTAAAGTACAAACATCTCTCTTCTCTGCGAATCATTTGTTAGACAACGAAATCCCTAACATAAAGGCGGTTAAATGCTAAAAAACCGATTCTAGCTGATTTTTTGTCTTTGTTGTCTTTATTCTTTATCTCCCAAATACCGAATCATTTTATTTTTCTCAAATTCGAATATGTAATATCATAAGAATGGTATAATTTTAATCATTTTATTTTTGTTTTGCTATTCTATTCTCATACAAAACTCTATGACCTTAATAAGTCTAAGTTACATAATTCTATTTATAGGATTGTTTTATCAATTCCTTTCCTTTTTTTTT